TCTGATATTATTTGATAATACAAATTCTTCTTGTGCTTGTGCCCAAAAAAGTCATTTTGGTTAGAATGATTAGCAGAAAGAATCAAATGATTCTGTTGATACATTCGGGTAATTAAACGTTTTACAATCAGTAAACTGTATTTCTTGTGGCCTGCATTTTCCAACAAAATAGATTTATTTAAACCATGATCATATGCAAATCCATAAATATATTCCTGAAAGATAAGTGGATAGAAAAAGTTGTGTTGCCAAGACCTATCTAGTTCTATATATCTTTGGAATTCTTCCATTTAAAATTAGACCGAAAACTAAAAAAAAGCAGGGGGTTTCTTGGATTATCAAATGATACATAGTGCGATACAGTCAAAACAAGGTATTCTATTCTGAAATAATAAGTACCTCGGAGACAGATAAATTCATCAACGGATTCTCTATTTTTTTCCATCTAATTCGTTTTTTTATAGGATAACAAAGCAAGATGGTTAGAAATCCTTTATTTTTTCAACCCAATCGCTCTTTTGATTTTGGAAAGGTATCTTTATCAATATACTGTTTCTTCTACACATTCATCTCCATATAGAAAACGGATAATCTAATAGTTAGGATTCACTAAAAACGAAATAATTCACTCGTGGGAGAAGCCTTTCCCGCATCAGGCACTAATTTTTTTTAACGTTTAATTAGATCGGGTAATCATTCAAATTACGAAGATAAGCTCGTTGCTCTTTCTTTCCCTAGAATTTGAACCATAGGGCTCGATCCATTTATTCAATCGACCAAACTTCCGAATTCATTTCGTTCAATTCAAAAAATGTTTGGTACCGATTTGGTACGAATGAAATATTCTCCGAATTCTCGATTGATACGACATGCTCTTTTTTCCATTCATTTCCTTTCAGGATCAGTCGTGGTCTGATAAACTCTACCGATGATGTAGACGAATTCCTTGCTTCATCCAAATATGTAAAAGATCCTAGCCGCACTTAAAAGCCGAGTACTCTACCGTTGAGTTAGCAACCCCCAAAATAGATATGTTATGTAGATACAATCGGGATCAAAATAAAATTCAAATAAAAAACTTTGATTGTAATCTGTAATCAAAATCTTGAATTAGCAATAAATCCAACAAACAAAGTTTTCTAATTGATTCTGAACATAAAAACAAAGAGATCAGATGACAATACAAGAAATTTTTAGATAAAATAAAAAGCATTTCTAGACAAAATATTATCCCTTTTTTTTGAATACAAATTTTGTATCGCAACAAATTCAACGAATCCTTGAATAAAGTAAAAAAAAACCTATGTATTGGGCAGAAGACATACCACTTTTTATTGATTTTTACTTCACGATTGAATTAATTATATTTGTTCAATACACTCTTGTCAATATAAAAAATACAATTACTACAATTACAGTGTAAAAAGAAACAAAATTTCATTTCATAATTTAATAATAATAATTAATAATAAATAGAAATAGTATAGAAATTATGAAATTGAAATATAAAGAGAAAAATATAAGTTAAGTATAACAAAAAAAACTTGTGTTGGATTGGCACTACATAAAAAATCTACATAAATAGATGAATAGAAAAGGAAGAATAAAAAAAGTTATACCAAGCTAGAACCTCATTCTCTCTTTTTTTTTTTATTTCATTAATTGAACTTCCTTTAAGTAAGTCAAAATTCTTTAAAAACCTCTGCCCTCTTTAAAATATCATAAACGGTTTCCGTAGGTTGAGCGCCTTTTTCAAGAAAATATAGAATAGCAGGAACGTTTAAATAAGTTTGATTCCTTATTGGATCATAAAAACCCACTTTTCGCAGATCTCTTCCCTCTCTTCTGGACCGAACATCAATTGCAACGATTCGATAGACGGCTCATTGGGATAGATTAGATCAACGGCAACCCCCCTTGGAAACGTATAGGAAGTTTTCTCCTCGTACGGCTCGAGAAAAATGATTCGAAGTTATGTATTAGAATGGAAAATCAAAAAAGTCCATAAAATCATCAAATGAATTAAATGAAGAATTAAGTCCTTTTTCTTTCCTAAAAAAAGAAAATCATTTGTATACTCATAACTCAAGTTAAATAACTTTCAAATAGCCAAAAAAAAAAAAATCCTTTGGCATTTCATTTATTGAGCAGTCTCGAATACCCTTTTTTGTCTCATTTAGAATCGATTTGAATTCTGCATTCTGATTCAAATCCAATTGTTAATTGGTGCGACAATCCAATATGAAAATAGAAAATAAAAGGATGTTTCCTTGTTCCGGAATCTTTTATCTTTGTTTTGAATCATTAGGTTTAGACCTTACTTCGTTGATTTTTAATCCTTTCAAAAATGATAGCAACATACCTTTTTGTTATTTCTTTCTATCAAAGAATCATATGAACGGCGGATTCCCACACGATATATATAATTTTTATCGAAAAGGTTTTATCAATCCCAACAAAATTTCCTTTAAGATTTGAAACTTGCCTGATTGGGGTCCTTTCGGTATCTCTGTCAAAGATATACTTACGAAGTTGTTCCAACTTATTGATTAACATTAACCCTAGACCCTTTCCCCTTAAGAAATGAATCAATACTTTCTACTCGAGCTCCATCATGTACTATTTCCATCACACCCCAACAAAAAATGCGGGTTCGAGTGGAGGAGAACAAAGGATGTCGAGTCAAGAGCATCCCTTAATTAGATTATAGAATGGTGGATATAAGAATCCACAACAGATCATGTCCTTCAAGTCGCACGTTGCTTTCTACCACATCGTTTCAAACGAAGTTTTACCATAACATTCCTCGAATTTGGAACCGCTATGCGGTTGATTAAGTTATAGAATCATGAATAGTCATTAGTTCAGTTAGGACAGTCGGCACATAAGATTTAGAATATATATTAAGTTATTTTTCATTTTTTTTTTTTCAATTTCAATAATGAAAAAAAATTCCAATTTGTTTTACATCCAATAAAAACAATAAAAATGAAAAAATCGATTGGAAAAATACAATTTCTTTTCCCGGAATGAATAAAAAAATAACAAACTTCCTTCTATTCTATATGAATATGAGGGCCGGGTATATGACACCCCCTTTTTTTGGAATTCAAATTCGTGTAATCTATAAACCCATCTTGCCTAAATCCCCAACAGATTCAGTTGTATCTGCGCGGCATTTGAACACTTATCATCCCTTTTTGTGAATTTGTGAAATTTAAAAAAAGATAAGATTCATTTTGGTTAGAATAATTAGCGGAAAGAATCAAATTCTATCCAATATTACACTTTAGAAACGTAAAAATACAATTTGAATTATTTACTAGAATTACACATGCCCTTACTCTGGGACGGAAGGATTCGAACCTTCGAATAGCGGGACCAAAACCCGACGCCTTACCACTTGGCCACGCCCCACTTTGATTTCTATTCGACACTAATAAAGACTAATGTTGTTATTGATTGTTCGTCAATTCCAGCCAAAATAGCTAAAGAAAAAATTAGATTCTATTGTTAGTATTTTGACGCATGTAGATATAGAATTATCCTGAATTTATTGATCATTACATATAATTACATTAAGATATTGTATGTAAAGTAGAATTTTTTCTATTCTCAAAAGAGAATGGAAAGTTTTTTGGTTGAGTGAGTAAGTTCAAAAAAAAAAAGAAGGATTTTTGATCTTTCTTTTTTTATTTTCTTCATTTTTTCCTTCTATGAAGAACTCAATCAAAATACAATTATCTTAAAAACAAAATGTCTGTTATGCTTAATATCTTAAGTTTGATCTGTCTTAATTCTGCCCTTTATTCGAGTAGTTTTTTCTTAGTCAAATTACCTGAAGCCTACGATTTTTTGAGTCCAATCGTAGATTTTATGCCAGTCATACCTGTACTCTTTTTTCTCTTAGCCTTTGTTTGGCAAGCTGCTGTAAGCTTTCGATGAAATCTTTCATCTTGTCCTAGAAAAATGAATGATTTTTTCGAGAAAAATGATGCGAATACTAATAATTGATAAGATCAGACAAATCTTACAGTATGAACTCTTGATTCAAACATGAGAATTCTTGGATAACCGCGATTCGGATCGCCTCCTTTTACCATTCTAACTATTTTGATTTTCCGTGAATGAAAAACCTTATTGTGATCCTCCACAGGTGGGTATAAAAAAAATTCTTTTCGATTTCTAAAAACTACCTTCTTTGGTTTTCGGTATCAAAATAGGATATGCGGTATAAAAATAGATTCTCTATTCTCTTTTTTCAAAAAAAAATAATAATAATCTTGGAGATTGTGTAATGCTTACTCTCAAACTCTTTGTTTACACAGTAGTGATATTCTTTGTTTCTCTCTTCATTTTCGGATTTCTATCTAATGATCCAGGACGCAATCCTGGACGCGAAGAATAAAGGGGGGTTTCTTTACTTGATTTTTCATTTTATAAAATTAGAAATAAAAATAGATGAAAAAAAAAAATAGAAAAAAATTCTATTTGATATTTGTAATTATATATAATTTGTAATTTTTTTGAAAAAATCAAAAAGATTGAAAAAATTCGAAAGATAAATCAACTATTAAGTCATTAATGGAAACGGAAAGAGAGGGATTCGAACCCTCGGTACGAATGAATCGTACAACGGATTAGCAATCCGACGCTTTCGTCCACTCAGCCATCTCTCCCCATGGAAAAAAATAAAAAACTAATATTCAAAAATTAAATAATATAAAAATATTATATAAAATAATTCGAAATATAATTCTATAATAACAATAATATATATCTACAAAATATACAAGTTGTATTGTGTAATACAACTAGGTACAAGTTTTATCTGAAATTCCAATCAGTTAGATAAATTAGAAAGATTCAATAAAAGATTCACAACACAATCACAATATAAATTTGAGTTTATTGACTTATTCGAAAAATATATATATTCTAAAATAAATACTTCGATGCCATTTCTTATTATCTTTTCTTCCCCCTTTTGCTTCCATTTTTTCGTTTTTTTTTCTACCGCTCTTACTTTATCTTTGTTAGTGAAATCTATAATCTAATAGTTAATAATTGATAAATCAAAAACTTTCAATTGAACTCCTTCCTTAGAATTCATATTTTTACTTATTCTCCCCCCGATCTTTCAAAATGGAAACTTAGGCAAGTACCTTGATATACACAAATTTAGTTTAGTTTAATTAAAAAAAAAAGAACATATTTAATTTAGTTCCTTCATGCTTAATATACCTACTATAACTAGGATAATTAATTTTTTGCGTTTTTTACTATTGACTTTAATTATAACTTCCGTTTTATTTATAGTTCTGAGTAAGATAGGACTTATTTGAAGTTAATCGAATGAACAACTCAAGAAATCTTTATGTGGGATTCCATATATTTTTTAGCTCTTTATCGCGTCAATTGATAATTTTTGGTTATTGAGATTCATGGGCAATTCAGATTAATATTTAGAGATAGATATTACCTTTTTCTTTTTTTTTTTCAAAGGAATTGAAATGATTGAAGTTTTTCTATTTGGAATTGTCTTAGGTCTAATTCCTATTACTTTGGCTGGATTATTCGTAACCGCATATTTACAATACAGACGTGGTGATCAGTTGGGCTTTTGATTAATTAGATTAATTAACAAATATTTTTTTAATTGACCTCCTGTAGATTAGAGAAAGTAGGAGGTCAAATCTAGATTACTGCTCAGTTATTTCAGTCTAATTCGATAATTAATTCGATTCGACCTAACAAGAATGGAATCGCGCTCTGTAGGATTTGAACCTACGACATCGGGTTTTGGAGACCCACGTTCTACCGAACTGAACTAAGAGCGCTTTCTTATCATAATAGATAAGACTGTAAAGAAACCTTTTTGTAACAAAAAACTACATCTGCATCCTGCATGCATATACTTCATATAGAGTATGATAAAAAAAATGAGAAATTCTGTTTTTAATCGATTTTAATTAAAATGAAATTCCTCCTTACTTCTCAGAGGAAAAGTAATTAGGTAGGGATGACGGGATTTGAACCCGTGACATTTTGTACCCAAAACAAACGCGCTACCAAGCTGCGCTACATCCCTTTCAATTCAATTGGTTTTTATAGTGTAATTGTAAAGAATCCTTGTCTTGTTTTCCACATCGCTATTTCCTATATACATAATTTATCTTGCCATTTCCTCTTTTTGGTCTCATATCATATAAGGTATAATAAAAATATTTTGATATATATGAAAAACCCGTCGTAAATTAAAAAATACTTTTCGGGAATGCTCAGCAGGAAGGGGCATGCTACTCTATTTTCTGAAAAAAAAAATATTTTATCTACCGGATCGTTGTACATTTATTTTAATTTGACTTAGCTTAGGGATTTTGTGTACAAACAAAAGTAGTCTTTTTTAACTTTAAACTATCTATGCATCTGATCGTAGATTAGATATGTATTGCCTTTCTTTTATATATTACATTAAAGAAAAAAAACGAAGGAGGATTTTCAATGCGGGATCTAAAAACATATCTTTCCGCGGCACCGGTCCTAAGTACTCTATGGTTTGGGGCTTTAGCCGGTCTATTAATAGAAATCAATCGTTTTTTCCCAGATGCGCTGACATTCCCCTTTTTTTAATTCTAGTTTTTGACGTGGTAAGGGGGTAACGAAGATTAGAGATAGAATCAACTATCTGTGATTAATCCCCCCTTATTTTAATAATATAAAAATATTCGAGGGGAGAAAGACGAAAAGTAGATTCAACCTCATAAAAACTTGGGATCCGGTTCGAATGAAAATCTCTAAAAAAAGGGGGAGAGTGGAAACGAAAATGTGAATCTAGGGTAATAGGTATCATACAGGCTATTAAAATGAGATATTGTGATTAGAAATCTAGTTAGAAACCTTTTGATTACGGAGTATTTCTTAAATTTATTTACTATAATTACTCTATTGATTGTGATTGCAACGAAATCTTTCTAATTGTATTTGTATTTCGAGTTAGAAACTTCTATTTTTTGATTTTCCTTTCTTCTTCACTTCGGGACGAAAATAATAATAGAAAGGTGGCTTGAATCAAAAATCCAAAGGAGGTTAGGTTGATGGCTGAGGGTAAAGATGCCCGAGTAAAAGTTATTTTGGAATGTACCGGTTGTGTTCGAAAGAGTGTTAATAAGGAATCAAGGGGCATTTCCAGATATATTACTCAAAAGAATCGACACAATACGCCTAGTCGGTTGGAATTGCGAAAATTCTGTCCCTATTGTTACAGACATACAATTCATGGAGAGATAAAGAAATAGATCGAACCGAACGTCTGCCTATCATTCTTTCAAGGAAGGGGACAAAACTATTTTCGTTCTATTTTATATAAATAAATTAGATATTTATATAAATATTATAGAAATATCAAATTTCTATTTTATATATTTATTTTAATTTTATAAATAAAAATATATATATATAAATAAATATATAAAATTAAAATAAATATATAAAATAGAAATAAACAAACCAAATCCTATTTCTTAATTCGAATTTTTTTTTATGTCCAACCGAAATAGGATTTTCGGTATATTATATTTTATATTAAGGAATAAACTAAACAAACTATGAATAAATCTAAGCGACTCCTTATTAAACGCAAGCGACCTTTTCGTAGACGTTTGTCCCCGATCCAACCAGGGGATCGAATTGATTATAGAAACACGAATTTACTTAGTGAATTTATTAGTGAACGGGGAAAAATATTATCTAGGCGAGTAACTAGATTGACCTTGAAACAACAACGATTAATTACTCTTGCTATAAAAAAAGCTCGTATCTTATCTTTGTTACCTTTTATTAATAATCGCAAAAAATTTGAAAGAATCAAGCCGACTACTAGAACTGATAAATTTAGAAACAAAAATAAAAAATTTGAAAGAATCAAGCCGACTACTAGAACTGATAATTTTAGAAACAAAAATAAAAAATTTGAAAGAATCAAGTCGACTACTAGAACTGATAATTTTAGAACCGAAAATAAAAAATTTGAAAGAATCAAGTCGACTACTAGAACTGATAATTTTAGAACCGAAAATAAAAAATAGGTTTTTTTAGAAAAAAATAGGTCTTCATACAATTGATAATTGAATCAAAAACAAATTCTAATCTTAACTCAAAAATGGGTTGCTGGTTTGTTTTAAAAAATATGAGAATCTAGATTTGATTGCTGTGTCGTAGGATAATAAAAAATCGGGGAATTTTTTTTTGAATAGGTTTTTTGATTTTTTTTATGGATTGTATTTTATCAGACTAATTTCTACTCTACCCTCCCGGAGTTTATTCTCCGGGGAACTTGATTAAAACAATTTTGGGGGATGGATTCTTTCCAATCTTCTTTTTTTATGACCTCATTGGAAATCAAATCATATAAAGACAATTCCTATTTAATATAGCTATTTGCGCAAGTATTTTACGATTAAGAAGCGATTGTCTCTTGCGCAGATCATTTATAAATTTACTATAACTAGAACTAGAGTATAGCCCTTTTTTGCGAATTACTGCGTTTATCCGAGTGATCCACAAACGACGAAAATCTCTCTTTTTCCTATCTCTATCCCGCTGAGCCGAAACCAAAGCCCTTCTTTTCTGTTGAGCAATAGTTCGAGTAAGTTTTGAATGAGCCCCTTGACGGGATAAACAACTTTTTTTTCTACGTTTCCGAGCTATATATCCTCGTCTAACCCTAGTCATTGAATAAATGAAACTTTGATGAATAACTAATTGATTTTCTTTCTTTGAGTTATTCTTTTTTCCCTTCCTGATCGATCTATTAATAACAAAACGTAATTTTCCAATGTATAAAATAAAAATTCCAATGGCTTTTGCTACTATAACCTTCCCGACCACGATTTTTTCTTTTTTTTAGACATTTATTTTGCCTTGAAACAAGACAAAAAAATAAGAAATTGTATTGGTGTATCAAACAAATAAAAAAGAAATGTAAATTCAACTTAAATATAGATGAATAAAGAAATAGTGGGTTCCTTCGTTTCTATGGTTATTTCTTAAACGGTGAGGTCCTCTCTATACACCGGAGCCCTTTACTTCATTTACTGAATGTTATTGATAACTTGTACAGTTCAAACTTTTTGGCTCTACCCATGAATTATCCAGTAATAGGTCTTTTACAATGAGATCCACTTATACAGTAACGGTATTGAATTTTGAAGGTTAGCTAGATAGCTGGCCCTGTTAGTCCGTTCTTGCAAGAATGGGAGCATAATTTTTTTGTTTTGCCCTAAAAATAAGATTACCCGCTTAATGGATAACGTTCGCTACCAATGGGAAATTTTTTCTCATCTTAAATCAATCGGATTTACACCAATGGAAACCATAAATTTCATATGAATAGATCTTTTTCATTTTAGATAGTGACTGGAGTTCTTCCATTTTATCTTATTCACTGGTAATGATCATTAATACTGGAAAAATTCTTTCCTTTCATTTGCTTTTTTGTTCCATCCATATTATAATATAATCTGAACGAGTCACACATACACCCTAGTACATATTCCTCGGCGCTGAGGACATCCCCGAAGAGCGGGGGATTTCGAGACATTTCTGACTGGCTGTCTTGCGTTTCTAATAAGTTGTTTAATAGTTGGCATGTTAAATCATATATATAAATGGACAACAAGTTTCAATCAAAACTAACTGAATGAGATTATGAAAAGATAGTTCGAGTTAATGTAAGATTAGAAAACGAAGAGTAAACTGGGCTGTAGTTATTATCTCTAGAGCGGGTGGGACAAATTGCATAGCATTCATAGCCATTCCGTATTCATAACCGAAAAACAGAAAAAAATTTATGTCTTATTCTATTCCATTTCTATTAGAAAAAAAAGGGATATATTAATTAAAGGAGCATTTAATATGGTATTCGATTCCATTTTTTATATTATTTTTTATATTATTCGTGTTATAATGTAAAAAACACATTAATATTATATTATTTTTA